TTCCAACCAAATAAAACATCTGAATGATTTAACAAGCGAAATTCGAAATGAACTAGAAGAAATGAAAAAAGAAAAGAACACTAAATCTCTAACTTCATAGAGAAATAGTAGTTCTAACAAAATAAGTTAGAATGGTAAAAGATTCCAATTAAAACCGTCCAAAAATGGTTTTTGGAAATCATACTCTTTTATCAAAATTTGTATTCAAAAGATATACATAGAAAGTATTCTATATACATAGAAAGTATTATTAATATTGCGAGGATCCGGGCACACCTTTTTATTCAATCAAGAATAAGAATCTTGAATCAAAAGATTTATAAGAATGAAGGAAATGATAAAAGCATTGAGAAAACAAATCAAAGAACAAGAACACTAAAAAAAAAATCACTAAAACTAACAAAATATTCCAAATATTTTTGTGACAAAGAGAAGATGTCACAAGCATATGTATTTTCTAAATTCTCTCAAATTCCAATTCTTAACTTAATATAAATTAAGATCTGTTCTTCAATATTACGGGACATCTCTTTTTCTTAAAAATGAAATAAAAGATTTGTTTGGACCCCAGGGTTTATTTGATTTCGAATTAAAAGAGAAAAATCTTCGAAATTATGTAATGAATCAATGGAAAAACTGGTTAAGAAGTCATTATCAATATAAATATAATTTATGGCCGATTAGATGGTCTAAATTTAAACCATGGAAACTACCAAGTGAATCACTTCTTTATGAAAATAGAAATCTTGCTAAATCAAAAAGAACTCAACCACAAAGGAGGGGTATAATAGGATATAAGAAAAAAAGATGTTTCATTATTGGTAAGTTATGGGAGAAGGATAGGAGTATACAAAAGGATTCTAATTCGCCAAAGGCTCGACTTATATCGAAGTGTTTTGATTTTCAAATGAGATTCCGTAGTTGTTCACTTTACAAACTTATCCCGAATAGCAACAAGTGTTTTTTTCTGTTAAAAATGGTAAATCCAGGTGAGGTTTTTGCCGCCTGTCTTGAGAAAGACGAACTGAACTTGACTCTGTTGCAACTTTACCGACCCGACATTTTTTCACTATGGTCGAAAAGCGGAAGATCTTCTATCGAATCAAATACTCCGATGTTTAGACTTAATAGCCAATTTTTTCTATATAAGACAGTAGCTATTTCTTTTGTTCATAAGAGCAAGCAAGAAATTAATCAAAGATACAGAGAAAAAAGCTATGTTGATAAAAGGAATTTGATCGAACCTATTGAAAGCCATCAAACAAGTCAAACTGGCAAGGGAAAGAAAAAAGATGATTATGATTTACTTGTTCCTGAAAATCTTTTATCCCCTAAGCGTTGTAGGGCATTGAGAATTAGAATTTATTTCAATTCAAAAAATAGAAATGAGAGTCCCATAAACACAGAATATTTCAATGAAACTAAGAGAAAAAACTACGATCACATTCTGGATAAAAGCAAAGAGTTTGGTAGAGATAAAAATAAACTTATTAAATTAAAATTGAAGTTTTTTCTTTGGCCCAATTATCGATTGGGAGATTTCGCTTGTATGAATCGCTATTGGTTTAATACCAATAACGGCAGTCGGTTCAGTATCATAAGGATACATATATATCCCCCATTGAAACTTCGGTGAGGTTCGTTTTTTTTTTTTTTTTTTTCATTCTGCATAGCATGTCTAATTTAGGATACAAAAACAAGAAAGCGTACACATGTATTGTTTGACATTATTGATCCGTGTAAGTAAACCATCTATGAATTAGATCAAAAAAAAAAGGATCCATGATATTTTTTCACTTTTCATTTTTTAATTCTATTTAAAGAGGAATAATCTCTTTTTCCTATTTTGCATTGTAAAGGAAAAAATCGTCTTTTTCTCTATCTATGCGAGTAAACAAATTGACAAATTGAATTGATTAATTATTCACTTTGTGAAATAAAGTGTATACATAATCATAATACTCTGGCATTATTATTACTGATGAATAAAAATATTCAAATTAATGAAAATTAAAATAAGGGGGTTGGATTTTATGATCAAAAATTCATTCATCTCAGTTATTTCACAAGAAGAAAAGAAAGAAAAAAGCGGATCGGTTGAATTTCAAATAAGAAGTTTAACTAATAAAATAAGAAGACTTACTTCACATTTTGAATTCCATAGAAAAGACTATTTATCCCAAAGGGGTTTACGAAAAATTTTAGGAAAACGCCAACGACTTCTGTCTTATTTGTTAAAAAAAAATAAAGTAGGTTATAAAGAATTAATTAGCCAATTAGATATTCGGGAATCCAAAATCCGTTAAATTGAAGAGTCTTTTTTTTTTTTTTATTATTTGATTTATTAGATCTTGAATTTAGCGAAACTATTCTTTTCGTTTTCAATAATTCACGAAACAATGAATCGAGGAAACCCCTATGAATGTACCATCCACAAGAGAGGGTCTTATGATAGTCAATATGGGTCCCCACCACCCATCAATGCACGGAGTTCTTCGACTCATTGTTACTCTAGATGGTGAAGATGTTATTGATTGTGAACCTGTATTGGGTTATTTACACAGAGGAATGGAAAAAATTGCGGAAAACCGAACAATTATACAATATTTGCCTTATGTAACACGTTGGGATTATTTAGCAACTATGTTCACAGAAGCGATAACAGTAAATGGTCCAGAACAATTGGGAAATATTCAAGTACCTAAAAGAGCCAGCTATATCAGAGTCATTATGTTGGAGTTGAGTCGTATAGCTTCTCATCTGTTATGGCTTGGCCCTTTTATGGCTGATATTGGCGCGCAGACCCCCTTCTTCTATATTTTTAGAGAAAGGGAATTAGTATATGATTTATTCGAAGCAGCCACTGGCATGAGAATGATGCATAATTTTTTCCGAATTGGAGGTGTTGCAGCTGATTTACCCTACGGTTGGATAGATAAATGTTTAGATTTTTGTGATTTTTTTTTAACAGAAATTACTAACTATGAAAAACTTATTACTAAAAATCCTATATTTTTACAAAGAGTTGAAGGGGTAGGTATTATTAGTACAGAAGAAGCTATTAATTGGGGTTTATCAGGACCCATGTTAAGAGCTTCGGGTATACAATGGGATCTTCGAAAAATGGATACTTATGAATGCTATAACGAATTTGATTGGGAAATTCATTGGCAAAACGAAGGGGATTCGTTAGCTCGTTATTTAATTCGAATTGGTGAAATGAAAGAATCAATCAAAATAATTCAACAAGCTATTGAAGGAATTCCTGGTGGTCCTTATGAGAATTTAGAAGCTAGATCTTTTAATAAACAAAAGGATCTTGAATGGAATGATTTTGAATATCGATTCGTTGGTAAAAAAACTTCACCTATTTTTGAAATACCCAAACAAGAGCTTTATGTTCGAGTTGAAGCACCAAAGGGAGAATTAGGAATTTTTTTAATAGGTGATCAGAGTGGATTTCCTTGGAGATGGAAAATCCGATCACCAGGTTTTATTAATTTACAAATTCTTTCACAAATAGTCAAAAGAACAAAATTGGCCGACATTATGACAATACTGGGAAGTATAGATATCATTATGGGAGAAGTTGATCGTTGAAATGATAATCAATATACCAAATCCGTTTAATAGAACCGAAGGACTAATTATTAATTCTTTTTCCAAATTAGGATTTTTAAGCGAAATCAATGAACTTTTATGGATACTTTTTCCTATTTTAATTCTTATACTTGGAATTTTGATATGTTTATTATTAATAGTTTGGTTAGAAAGAGAAATTTCAGCAGGATTACAACAACGAATTGGGCCTGAATATGTAAGTCCTCTAGGAGTTTTGCAAGCTCTTGCCGATGGGACTAAATTACTTTTCAAAGAAAATCTTTTGCCATCAAGAGGAGATAATCGTTTATTTAGTTTTGGTCCATCTATCACAGTTATAGCAACTTTATTAAGTTATACAATAATTCCGTTTAGCTATCAATTTATTTTAGCAGATCTAAATATAGGTATCTTTTTTTGGATTTCGATTGCAAGTATAACTCCTATAGGTCTTCTTATGTCTGGATATGGATCAAATAATAAGTATTCTTTTTTGGGTGGTTTAAGAGCAGTTGCTCAATCTATTAGTTATGAAATACCATTAGCTCTCTGTGTATTATCCATATCTCTACGTGCGATTCGTTTAAATGCAATATCTATTTTTTTCTAGTTACAATCGAAAAATGTATGAAACAAATTGGATAGTTAGAGGAGTGAAATAAAACTGCTTTAAAGAGAATTTGCAGTAAAAAGATCCATACTCTTATCTTATGTACAAAAGACAAAAAATAAATTAAGTTTTCCCAAGACTGGTTGATCAATCAATCTACCTTGAAGCGGTTTTAAAAAAGATCAATCATAATGATTTTTTGTTTTATTTTTCTAAAAAATTTTAGAAAAATATCTAGTGATTTGATTGAAAAAAAAAAATGGATGGTTAGGAACACAAAGAGACACAAAGGAGTAGTAATAGAGATTTTAATTTCATAGTACGTCAAAAAAATTTTATAAAAAACGAATTCAAATTGAGGCGTTCATTTTGTAGAAAAATAGAATTAGTACTCCTCAAGATTCCGCTCCAGAGTTTCCCCCTACCTACTTATTACATAACTGACTATCCGGAACGAAAAAACCCTTTATTTTTTTTTCTTTTTTTTTTTTACCTTTTTACGAAAGAAGAAAAGGAATGAAAAAACAAAAATGAAAAATTAAGAAACAGTATCTTAAAACAATATATATATATATATATATAATTATGGATATCCTTTGTTTTTTATTTCTTCATGAGTTAGTTTTTTTTCCGTTTTTTTATTCCCATTGACCAAACTTATTTGTAATCAAAATTTTAACAAAAGTCTTATATATATAAGTAGAAGTGAAGTTATATATATATATTAAGTCGAAGTAATTTTATATTAAAAGAATAAGAAAAAAATAGAAGTTGCATTAGAGTATTTTATTCATTTTAGAAATTAAAAATATCTTCTATTAATATTTTATATTATATATATATGTCTTTTAATGTATAGAATATTTTTTATTAAAAAAAAATCATTATATTTACTATAATTCGAAAAAAATAGTTTTCATTTTAAAAGGAGAAGATAAATTCAGAAGTCTTTTTTTTTTTTTTTTTATTATTATTATGACAGACAGAATTTCATTGGCCAAATCTCAAGAAACACACCTGTTTTTAATCGATATAGAATATCGAAAAATGAATACAATTGTGTCAATAACTTTGTTATTGCCTTAGAGGAGCTGTATGAGGTGAAAATTTCATATACAGTTCTGGACTAGCGCCGATAACCGTCATGTTATCAACGACTAGAATTATCTAACAGTTTAAGTACAGTTGATATTGTTGAGTTACAATCAAAATATGGGTTTTGGGGTTGGAATTTATGGCGTCAACCTATAGGATTTATCATTTTTTTTATTTCTTCATTAGCTGAATGTGAGAGATTACCATTTGATTTACCAGAAGCCGAAGAAGAATTAGTAGCAGGATATCAAACTGAATATTCGGGTATAAGATTTGGTTTATTTTATATTGCTTCCTATCTAAACTTATTAGTTTCTTCATTATTTGTAACAATTCTTTATTTGGGAGGGTGGAATAATGCTATTCCGTCCACCTTTTTTCAGGATTTTTTTAAAATAACTCAAACCAACGTAGTCTTTGAAACAACAGTTGGTATTTTGATTACATTGATTAAAACTTTTTTGTTATTATTCATTTCCATCACAACACGATGGACTTTACCAAGACTAAGAATGGATCAACTTTTAAATCTGGGATGGAAATTTCTTTTACCTATTTCTCTTGGTAATTTATTATTAACAACTTCTTTCCAACTCCTTTCACTCTAGTTTAAGAATGAATTCTAAAAAAAATATATGAGTAAGAAAAGATATTGTTTTTAACAGTCTAAACTTGCCTTAAAACAATCTCTTAAAGAAAAAAGAGAAAAAAACATATAATTATCTAAAAATAGTCACACTATGCTCCCGATGATAACTGGGTTTCTCAATTATGGTCAACAAAGCATACGCGCGGCAAGGTATATTGGCCAGGGTTTCCTTATTACTTTATCACATGCAAATCGGTTGCCTGTAACAATTCAATATCCTTATGAAAAATTAATAATATCGGAGCGTTTTCGTGGACGAATTCATTTTGAATTCGATAAATGTATTGCTTGTGAAGTATGTGTTCGTGTATGTCCTATAGATCTTCCTGTTGTTGATTGGAAATTGCAACCTACCATTCGAAAGAAACAATTGCTTAATTATAGTATTGATTTTGGAATCTGTATATTTTGTGGTAATTGTGTTGAATATTGCCCAACAAATTGTTTATCAATGACTGAAGAGTATGAACTTTCTACGTATGATCGTCATGAATTGAATTATAATCAAATTGCTTTAGGTCGTTTACCAATATCGATAATTGATGATTATACAATTCGAACTATTTTTAGTTTACCTCTAAAAAACTAGAAAATACTAAATTTTAAGTCAAAAATAAAAATCTTTTTTTTTTTTTCAAAAAATAAGTATCCATTTTGAAAATTGTGTGGCTTTTATTTTGTTTGCTTGCATTCCATAAATAATAAGAAAAATTATTAATTCCTATTTTTTTTCTATTCATTTTTATTATAGTTATTGAAATAAAATTCCGTATTAATTTCGATTTTTTAATCGAAATTAAGTAATGAATCAAGGAAATTAAAAATTTTAAATCGATTAAAAGAATATATATATATATATATATTTCTTTTTTCCTGGTCGGATCAATAAGGTCATGAAACCACAGTTTTCTTTTTTTGATCTCTAATTTTAAGTACAATGGATTTACCGGGACCAATACATGATTTTCTGTTATTATTTCTTGGATTAGGTATTATATTTGGAGGATTGGGGGTTGTTTTCATTAATAATCCCATTTTTTCAGCTTTTTCATTAGGATTTGTTTTTGTTTGTATATCCTTATTCTATTTTTTAGCGGATTCTCATTTTGTAGCTGCTGCACAGTTGCTTATTTATGTAGGAGCAATAAATGTTTTAATTTTATTTGCTGTGATGTTTCTGAATGGTTCAGAATATTACAAAGATTTTTCTCTTTTAACTATTGGGAATGGGATCACTTCGTTAGTTTGTACAAGTATTTTTGTTTTATTAATTACTATTGTTTTGGATACTTCATGGTATGGAATTATTTGGACTACACGTACAAACCAAATTATAGAGCAAGATTTAATCAGTAATAGTCAACAAATTGGAATTCATTTATCAACCGATTTCTTTATCCCATTTGAATTCATTTCAATAATTCTTTTAATTGCTTTGATAGGTGCTATTACTATGGCTCGCCAGTAAAAAAAGAATTATGTTCTTGACTTGTCTCATCGAGTTTACTTCCATTTTCAAGAAGTAAAAAACAAATAAGGAGTGGGGTTATGATGCTTGAAAATGTACTGATTTTAAGTGCTTTTTTATTTTCTATTGGTATCTATGGATTGATTACGAGTCGTAATCTGATTAGAGCACTTATGTGTCTTGAACTTATTTTGAATGCTGTTAATCTTAATTTTGTAACATTTTCTGATTTTTTTGATAATCGGCAATTAAGGGGGACTATTTTCTCCATTTTTGTTATAGCAATTGCGGCCGCTGAGGCGGCTATTGGACTCGCTATAGTTTCGTCAATTTATCGTAACAGAAATTCAATTCGTATTAATCAATCTGATTTGTTGACTAAATAGTTTTTATAAACTTTAATTTTTTTATGAAAATTTCGAAGTTTTTTTATTAAGTATAACTTAATATAATATATTAAATAATGAAATTTTATATTAAGTTATATAAATATAGTAATCTATAGAAACTCAAAGAATTATGAAATTAAATCCTTTTTGATATTTTTAAGATCTCATAGTGCTGGTGAAAAAATAATAAATTAAAGTATTTTATTTCTATCCCAAAAGTTAATTCCCATAAAAAAAAAAAAAAAAAAAGATTAACGTAAATCATTGATGGATCTGGTATAAAAAATATCAATCATTTCTACCTTTACTAGATCTAAATCTATTAGCTTTGATAACTAAAATGTCACATTCAGTAAAAATTTATGATACATGTATAGGATGTACTCAATGTGTTCGAGCTTGTCCCACGGATGTATTAGAAATGATACCCTGGGACGGATGTAAAGCTAAGCAAATAGCTTCTGCTCCACGAACTGAGGACTGTGTTGGGTGTAAGAGATGTGAATCCGCTTGTCCAACCGATTTTTTAAGTGTTCGAGTTTATTTATGGAATGAAACAACTCGAAGCATGGGTCTAGCTTATTAATATTCGCCGCAAACTCCCACTTGAATAGAGTTTTTTTTTTACCGCCAAAAACCCGTGAACAAAAACAATAAATTATGCTAATTGTTTTTGAGCACGGGTTTTTCTAGTCCAAGTGTATTTTGTTTTTATCATGAATTCTTTTCCCTGGCTAACACTATTTGTAGTTTTACCAATATCTGCGGGTTGCTTAATATTTTTATTTCCCCATAAGGGAAATAAAACAATTCGTTGGTATACACTATTTATTTGTCTTTTAGAACTCCTTTTAATAACTTATGTATTTTCCAATAAGTTTCAATTAGACAATCCATTACTCCAATTATCAGAAGGTTATAAATGGATCAAGATTTTTCATTTTGATTGGCGGTTGGGGATAGATGGACTATCTATAGGACCTATTTTATTAACAGGATTTATTACAACTTTAGCGACTTTGGCGGCTTGGCCGGTTACTCGGGATTCTCGTTTATTTCATTTTTTGATGTTAGCTATGTATAGTGGTCAAATAGGATTATTCTCGTCTCAAGATCTTTTACTTTTTTTCATCATGTGGGAATTAGAATTAATTCCTGTTTATTTACTTATATCCATGTGGGGTGGGAAGAAACGTCTTTATTCTGCTACAAAGTTTATTTTATATACTGCAGGAAGTTCCCTTTTTTTATTAATAGGAGCTTTTGGTATCGCTTTATATGGTTCTAAGGAACCAACATTCAATTTTGAAATATTAGCTAATCAGCCCTATCCTGTGGCTCTAGAAATCCTTTTTTATCTAAGTTTTTTTATTGCCTTTGCTGTCAAATTGCCAATTATACCTTTACATACATGGTTACCAGACACTCATGGCGAAGCACATTATAGTACTTGTATGCTTCTTGCTGGAATCTTATTAAAAATGGGGGCATATGGATTAGTTCGAATCAATATGGAATTACTGCCCCACGCCCATTCCATATTTTCTCCCTTTTTAGTAATAATAGGTGCAATACAAATAATCTATGCCGCCTTAACATCTTTTGGTCAGCGAAATTTAAAAAAAAGAATAGCTTATTCGTCTATATCCCATATGGGTTTTATACTTATAGGAATTTCCTCTATAAGCGATTTAGGACTCAACGGAGCAATTTTCCAAATAATATCCCATGGATTTATTGGCGCTGCACTCTTTTTCTTGGTAGGAACAACGTTTGATAGAAAACGTCTTGTTTATCTTGATGAAATGGGTGGAATAGGTATCTCAATGCCAAAACTATTTACACTCTTTAGTATTTTTTCACTGGCTTCGCTTGCTTTACCGGGCATGAGCGGTTTTTTTGCGGAATTGATAGTTTTTTTGGGTATAATTTCCACCCCAAAATTCCTTTTAATTTCAAAGATACTAATTTGTTTTATAATGGCTATTGGAATGATTTTAACTCCTATGTATTTATTATCTATGTTACGACAAATGTTCTATGGATATAAACTAGTTAATAACGGATATTCTTATTGGTTTGATTCGGGTCCACGGGAATTATTTGTTTCTCTTGCAATTTTATTTCCTATATTAGGAATTGGTCTTTATCCTGATTTTGTTTTTTCATTATCTGTTGAGAAAGTTGAGTCTATTTTATCGGTCTATTTTTTTAAATAAATTTAAAGTTCTCAAAAAAAAAATAAGATTTTATTCAAAGTTTTATACCTAAAAAATAAATAGTTAATACGCCTAGTATAGCAAGTGATATTTAAATAAAAAAATCTAATAGTAATCATATATTGTTGTTATTTATGAGAACCTTTTGAATCAAATAAAAAACATATTTGAATTTTTTCAAAAGGTTCTCTTCTAGTTTATTTTCTTTTCTCTATTTATTACCTTCAATTCTTGATTTCGAATCAAACCATTTCATGTAACTTCGAATTAACATTTAAGTAGAAATAAAGTAACCATAACTATGTAACCCTATTCCTAATAAATTTACCCCAAAATAGCATATCCAAATTATAATAAAACCTATGGATGCAACAATTGAAGAATTGAATGTTTCCAAATTTTTTCGAATATGAAAATAAATTAAAAATATGGACCAAGTTATAAATGCCCAAGTTTCCTTTGGATCCCAATTCCAATATGAACCCCATGCCTCATTAGCCCACACCGCTCCGGAAAGGATTCCAATAGTTAAAAAAATGAATCCTATACTAATAATACGATAACCCCAACGATCTAATTGTTCAATCAATTGAAATCTGTAAAAATTACGTGAACAAAGAAGAAAAGAAACTTCTCGTAAATATTTTCTTTTTTTTGTGGTTTCTGGAATCTCAGCTATTGAAAATCGGGTATTAAAAAATAAATGCGGTTTATCACTACTTCTTATGAATGATTGAAATTGAATTACTAGAAGTGATACTGCTAATAATGATCCACATAAAAGAGCTGAATAACTTAAAACCATCATACTTACATGCATCATTAACCATTGGGATTGGAGGGCTGGTACTAAGATTTCGGATGAATGGATGTTCGTTAAAAATCCGGAAGTAGTAAAACCTTGGGCCAAAAAAGCACTAGGCGCTGTTAGTGTACTTATAAAGTTTTTATTTTTTTGAAAAAAAGGAATCATATGAATAACACAAAAAACCCAAGAAAGAAAGATTAATGATTCATATAAATTACTTAATGGTAAATGTCCTGAAGAAACCCACCGAATAACTAATAACCCTGTCATGCATAAAAAAGTTATTATCATTCCTTTTTTTAACGACCGAGATAATCCTTCAAATTCCTGGATTAATAAATTGATCATTTCAATTGTAATTACAATTGAAATTATTGAAAAAGACATATGAGTTAATATATGTTCTATAGTCAAGAATATCATAATGAGTTTTAAATTATAAAAAAAGGATTAAATTTCCTAATTTAATTTATTATAGAACTTAATGTTTTTTTTTATTAAAAAATATTATGCCGCCACTCGGACTCGAACCGAGATGCTCTTGCACTGCTTCCTAAGAGCAGCGTGTCTACCGATTTCACCATGGCGGCTTATTTACAATTATAATAAGCAATCTTTTTCTAATTATCCAGTGTTACTGCGATCTTTTTTTGTTATATTATCAAGTAATTTTTTTTTTATTTAATTGAAATTATTGATCCTTTAATTCAATTTCATATAGAATTTTCTATAGTTTTTTTATTCACAATATATCATTCATTATTTATACAAATAAACCTCAAAAAAAGTTCTATTTAAAGCAATGGAAAATCCAAATAGGGAATTCGAATAAGATTTCAAAAGAAGATAAATATCTATCTTCTTTTGAAATCTTATTCGAATTCCCTACTAAAGTTATCTTTTTTTTTATTCAACTTTTCAAAAAATTGATTTAATTTTCGATTCGTTTTTTTTGTTCAACAAAAAAACTTTTTGAATTCCCAGTTGAAACTGATTTTGCTAACGATAAAGCTTTTAAAGTTGTCCAAAAAGCTTTTTTTTTCCAAAAGTTTTTTCGAATACGTTTTTTTGATATAGAAGTACGTTTCTTTGGAACTGCCATAAATTTTTTTTTTTCTTTTTTAAATGTGAAAGACATCTTTAATAATAATAATGGAAATTCATTGACTAGTTTTATTTTCTATTTTCACTATTTTAAATTAAAAATATTTTTTTCTAGTTGAATTTCATAGAATTTTTTTTGTTCGATATTATTACAATATTAATTTACTTTATTAATAATAAAAAGAAAAATTCCAAATTCTCTATAAATATAGAAATATATATATATTATATTAATATTTATATCTTATTTTTTTAACAATGTAAAGTTTGTATATTTTTTTATACAAACATACGAAGACAAAAAGTATACAGTTTCACATTCCAACTATTTTTTTTATTGATTCATTAGGATTTAAAAAAAATATATTTTCTGGAAAAGATTTAAAGTTGAAAACTGCGAGTAAAAAAAAAATAAAGAAGATTAGGAAAAAGAAATACGAGATTTTGAATTGAAATATATATATATATATAAGGTTTTTATGGAACATACATATCAATATTCTGGAATCATACCTTTTATTGCACTTTTTTTGCCTATTTTACTAGGAGGAGGGATTCTCCTTTTTCCACAAGCAACAAAAAAACTTCGTCGTCTATGGTCTTTTCCAAATGTTGTAGCTTTAAGTGTACTTTTGAGTTTTTTTATCAGTTTACTTGTTCAACAAATAAATAACAATTTTATAAATCAATATCTGTATTCCTGGACTATTACTAATGATTTTTCTTTAGAATTTGGATTTTTAATTGACTCACTTTCTTGTATTTTGTCAATTTTAATTAGTACCGTTGGAATTTTTGTTCTTTTTTATAGTGACAATTATATGTCTCATGATCAAGGTTATCTGAGATTTTTTGCTTATATGAGTTTTTTCACTATTTCAATGTTGGGATTAGTTACAAGTTCCAATTTAATACAAATTTATGTTTTTTGGGAATTAATTGGAATGTGTTCTTATTTATTAATAGGTTTTTGGTTTACACGACCTAATGCATCAAATGCTTGTCAAAAAGCATTTGTAACTAATCGTGTAGGCGATTTTGGTTTATTATTAGGAATCTTAGGTTTTTATTGGTTAACGGGGAGTTTCGAATTTAAAGATTTATTTTCAATAGTCAATAATTTACTTTATACAAACGACGTTACTATTTTATTTGTTTTTTTCTGTAGTTTTTGTATTTTTTCTGGTGCACTTGCAAAATCGGCTCAATTTCCTCTTCATATATGGTTACCGGATGCTATGGAAGGGCCTACTCCTATTTCGGCTCTCATACATGCAGCGACGTTGGTAGCTGCAGGAATTTTTCTTGTGGCTCGTCTCTTTCCTCTTTTTATAGTTATACCTTATATAATGAAATTGATAGCTTTAATAGGTCTAATAACAATCCTGTTAGGAGCAACTTTAGCTATTGCTCAAACAGATATTAAACGCAGTTTAGCTTATTCTACAATGTCTCAATTAGGTTATATGATGTTAGCTCTAGGCATAGGTTCATATCAAGCCGCTTTATTTCATTTAATTACTCATGCCTATTCAAAAGCTTTGTTATTTTTAGGGTCTGGATCCATTATTCATTCAATGGAAAGTCTTGTTGGGTATTCTCCAGATAAGAGTCAAAATATGAGTCTTATGGGAGGTTTAATAAAACATATTCCAATAACCAGAACAAGTTTTTTATTAGGAACACTTTCTCTTTGTGGTATTCCACCTCTGGCATGTTTTTGGTCAAAAGATACTATTCTTTCAGCTATTTGGGAATATTCCCCCATTTTTGCAATACTAGCTTGTTTTACAGCAGGATTAACTGCATTTTATATGGTACGACTTTATTTACTTACTTTCGAAGGACATTTCAATTTTAATTTTCAAAATTATAACGGAAAAACGAATACTGTTTTTTATTCAATTTCATTATGGGGTAAAGAAAACAAAAGAATTTGGAAAAACATTTCTCTATTACCATTTCCCTTTTTAATATTAAAAAAAAATAAAGATAATTCCTTTTTTACAATCAAAACAAATCAAAGTGATAATAATATAAAATATTGTGTTCGTCCTTTTGTTAATATTAATGTTTTTCCTAGTAAAACATTTTTTTCCTATCCTCATGAATCGGACAATACAATGTTATTTCCAATGATTTTTTTAGTATTTTTTACTTTATTTATTGGAGTTATAGGAATCTCTTTTAATCAATTTAATCTATTTAGTGAATTAAATATATTACCTAAACTTTGTATTCCTTCTTTAAATCATTTGATTAAGGATTCCGTAGATTTTTTTGAATTTTTAAGAGAGTCTAGTTTTTCCGTTTTTATAGCTTTTGGGGGGATATTTATAGCATGTTTTTTATATAATCCTCCTTATTCATCTTTTCAAAATTTTAATTTATGTAATTTTTTTCCTAAAAAAACTTATACTCGAAATTTTTCAGACAAGCTGGGAAATATTATATATAATTGGTCTTTTAATCGTGGATATATAGATATGCTGTATAACAAATTGTTATACACCAATATCAAAAAATTAGCAGAAGTCATTTTTTCGTTTGATAAAAGAATAATTGATGGGATTATTAATGGGATAGGTATTATAACTTTATTTTTAGGAGAATCTGTTAAATATTTAGGAGGGGGTCGTATATCTTCTTATCTTTTATTCTATATATCTTTTGTATGTATTTTTTTAATAATTTTTTATTATTCTTTCAGTTAGTTTATCTCCAATTCGGAAAAAATTATGCATCATTCTCATGCCAGTGGCTGCTTCGAATAAATCATATACTAATTCCCTTTCTCTAAAAATATAGAAGAAGGGGGTCTGCGCGCCAATATCAGCCATAAAAGGGCCAAGCCATAACAGATGAGAAGCTATACGACTCAACTCCAACATAATGACTCTGATATAGCTGGCTCTTTTAGGTACTTGAATATTTCCCAATTGTTCTGGACCATTTACTGTTATCGCTTCTGTGAACATAGTTGCTAAATAATCCCAACGTGTTACATAAGGCAAATATTGTATAATTGTTCGGTTTTCCGCAATTTTTTCCATTCCTCTGTGTAAATAACCCAATACAGGTTCACAATCAATAACATCTTCACCATCTAGAGTAACAATGAGTCGAAGAACTCCGTGCATTGATGGGTGGTGGGGACCCATATTGACTATCATAAGACCCTCTCTTGTGGATGGTACATTCATAGGGGTTTCCTCGATTCATTGTTTCGTGAATTATTGAAAACGAAAAGAATAGTTTCGCTAAATTCAAGATCTAATAAATCAAATAATAAAAAAAAAAAAAAGACTCTTCAATTTAACGGATTTTGGATTCCCGAATATCTAATTGGCTAATTAATTCTTTATAACCTACTTTATTTTTTTTTAACAAATAAGACAGAAGTCGTTGGCGTTTTCCTAAAATTTTTCGTAAACCCCTTTGGGATAAATAGTCTTTTCTATGGAATTCAAAATGTGAAGTAAGTCTTCTTATTTTATTAGTTAAACTTCTTATTTGAAATTCAACCGATCCGCTTTTTTCTTTCTTTTCTTCTTGTGAAATAACTGAGATGAATGAATTTTTGATCATAAAATCCAACCCCCTTATTTTAATTTTCATTAATTTGAATATTTTTATTCATCAGTAATAATAATGCCAGAGTATTATGATTATGTATACACTTTATTTCACAAAGTGAATAATTAATCAATTCAATTTGTCAATTTGTTTACTCGCATAGATAGAGAAAAAGACGATTTTTTCCTTTACAATGCAAAATAGGAAAAAGAGATTATTCCTCTTTAAATAGAATTAAAAAATGAAAAGTGAAAAAATATCATGGATCCTTTTTTTTTTGATCTAATTCATAGATGGTTTACTTACACGGATCAATAATGTCAAACAATACATGTGTACGCTTTCTTGTTTTTGTATCCTAAATTAGACATGCTATGCAGAATGAAAAAAAAAAAAAAAAAAACGAACCTCACCGAAGTTTCAATGGGGGATATATATGTATCCTTATGATACTGAACCGACTGCCGTTATTGGTATTAAACCAATAGCGATTCATACAAGCGAAATCTCCCAATCGATAATTGGGCCAAAGAAAAAACTTCAATTTTAATTTAATAAGTTTATTTTTATCTCTACCAAACTCTTTGCTTTTATCCAGAATGTGATCGTAGTTTTTTCTCTTAGTTTCATTGAAATATTCTGTGTTTATGGGACTCTCATTTCTATTTTTTGAATTGAAATAAATTCTAATTCTCAATGCCCTACAACGCTTAGGGGATAAAAGATTTTCAGGAACAAGTAAATCATAATCATCTTTTTTCTTTCCCTTGCCAGTTTGACTTGTTTGATGGCTTTCAATAGGTTCGATCAAATTCCTTTTATCAACATAGCTTTTTTCTCTGTATCTTTGATTAATTTCTTGCTTGCTCTTATGAACAAAAGAAATAGCTACTGTCTTATATAGAAAAAATTGGCTATTAAGTCTAAACATCGGAGTATTTGATTCGATAGAAGATCTTCCGCTTTTCGACCATAGTGAAAAAATGTCGGGTCGGTAAAGTTGCAACAGAGTCAAGTTCAGTTCGTCTTTCTCAAGACAGGCGGCAAAAACCTCACCTGGATTTACCATTTTTAACAGAAAAAAACACTTGTTGCTATTCGGGATAAGTTTGTAAAGTGAACAACTACGGAATCTCATTTGAAAATCAAAACACTTCGATATAAGTCGAGCCTTTGGCGAATTAGAATCCTTTTGTATACTCCTATCCTTCTCCCATAACTTACCAATAATGAAACATCTTTTTTTCTTATATCCTATTATACCCCTCCTTTGTGGTTGAGTTCTTTTTGATTTAGCAAGATTTCTATTTTCATAAAGAAGTGATTCACTTGGTAGTTTCCATGGTTTAAATTTAGACCATCTAATCGGCCATAAATTATATTTATATTGATAATGACTTCTTAACCAGTTTTTCCATTGATTCATTACATAATTTCGAAGATTTTTCTCTTTTAATTCGAAATCAAATAAACCCTGGGGTCCAAACAAATCTTTTATTTCATTTTTAAGAAAAAGAGATGTCCCGTAATATTGAAGAACAGATCTTAATTTATATTAAGTTAAGAATTGGAATTTGAGAGAATTTAGAAAATACATATGCTTGTGACATCTTCTCTTTGTCACAAAAATATTTGGAATATTTTGTTAGTTTTAGTGATTTTTTTTTTAGTGTTCTTGTTCTTTGATTTGTTTTCTCAATGCTTTTATCATTTCCTTCATTCTTATAAATCTTTTGATTCAAGATTCTTATTCTTGATTGAATAAAAAGGTGTGCCCGGATCCTCGCAATATTAATAATACTTTCTATGTATATAGAATACTTTCTATGTATATCTTTTGAATACAAATTTTGATAAAAGAGTATGATTTCCAAAAACCATTTTTGGACGGTTTTAATTGGAATCTTTTACCATTCTAACTTATTTTGTTAGAACTACTATTTCTCTATGAAGTTAGAGATTTAGTGTTCTTTTCTTTTTTC